GCCGGCGTAGCTTAAATAAAGCATAACACTGAAGATGTTAAGATGGACCCTAGAAAGTCCCGCAAGCACAAAGGCCTGGTCCCGACTTTACTATCGGCTTTAGCCCAAATTATACATGCAAGTATCCGCACCCCTGTGAGAATGCCCTCAATCCTCCACCCGAGAACGAGGAGCCGGCATCAGGCACGAACTACAGCCCAAGACGCCTTGCTTACGCCACACCCCCAAGGGAACTCAGCAGTAATAAATATTAAGCCATAAGTGAAAACCTGACTTAGTTAGGGCTAAGAGGGTCGGTAAAACTCGTGCCAGCCACCGCGGTTATACGAGAGACCCTAGTTGATAGATACGGCGTAAAGAGTGGTCTAGGACCCACAACAAAATAAAGCCAAAGACCTCCCAAGCTGTCGCACGCACCCCGGAGGCACGAAGCCCAAACACGAAGGTAGCTTTATTACATTCTCCTAACCCCACGAAAGCTAAGAAACAAACTGGGATTAGATACCCCACTATGCTTAGCCCTAAACTTAGATGCTTTACATACAAACGCATCCGCCTGGGAACTACGAGCGCTAGCTTAAAACCCAAAGGACTTGACGGTGTCTCAGACCCACCTAGAGGAGCCTGTTCTAGAACCGATAATCCCCGTTAAACCTCACCACCCCTTGTTTTCCCCGCCTATATACCGCCGTCGCAAGCTTACCCTGTGAAGGCCCTACAGTAAGCAAAATGGGTACATCCCAAAACGTCAGGTCGAGGTGTAGCTCACGAGGTGGAAAGAAATGGGCTACATTTTCTATAGCAGAATATCACGAACGGCACCGTGAAACTAGTGCCCGAAGGTGGATTTAGTAGTAAAAAACAAATAGAGAGTCTTTTTGAACCAGGCTCTGAGACGCGCACACACCGCCCGTCACTCTCCCCATCACCCAATAACCAAGTAAATAACAACAAACCAATGAAAGCGGGGAGGCAAGTCGTAACATGGTAAGTGTACCGGAAGGTGCACTTGGAACATCAGAACGTGGCCGAGACAGTTAGGCACCTCCCTTACACTGAGACCACATCCATGCAAGTTGGATCGTTCTGAGCTATAAAGCTAGCTTAACCACCAAAACCAACCCAACAACATTCAACAATTTTACTAAACCCAAACATCACAAACTAAAACATTCTCCTGCCTTAGTACGGGCGACAGAAAAGGCAATAAACCAAAGCAATAGAGAAAGTACCGCAAGGGAAAGCTGAAAGAGAAATGAAACAACCCATTAAAGCCAAAAAAAGCAGAGACTAACCCTCGTACCTTTTGCATCATGATTTAGCCAGCAGCCGTTGAGCAAAGAGAACTTTAGTTCAGACCCCCGAAACCAAGTGAGCTACCTCGAGACAGCCTATTACAGGGCCAACCCGTCTCTGTGGCAAAAGAGTGGGAAGATCTCCAGGTAGAGGTGACAGACCTACCGAACTTGGTGATAGCTGGTTGCCTAGGAAATGGATAGAAGTTCAGCCTCGTACTCCCCAGCTCACACAAGCACCAGCACGCCATGAGACCGAGAAACACACGAGAGTTAGTCAAAGAGGGTACAGCCCCTTTGATCAAGGACACAACCTTACTACAGGAGGTTAAGGATCATATTAAATAAGATTACCGCTTCAGTGGGCCTAAAAGCAGCCACCTGGTCAGAAAGCGTTAAAGCTCAGGCAGATTACAAATCTATTATCCCGATACTCCCATCCTAAACCCCTCCAAAATACTAGGCCACTCCATGCCAACATGGAGGAGACCCTGCTAAAATGAGTAACAAGAAGGAAACCTCCTTCTCCTCGGCCTACGTGTAAGTTAGATCGGACAACCCACTAACAATTAACGAACCCACCCCAAGAGGGAAAAATGATATATAATAAAACCAAGAAAAACCCACCTAACCCATCGTTAACCCCACACCGGAAGGCCCCCAACAAGGAAAGACTAAAAGAAAAGGAAGGAACTCGGCAAACACAAGCCTCGCCTGTTTACCAAAAACATCGCCTCCCGCAAAAACCAATATATGGGAGGTCTTACCTGCCCAGTGACAACTAGTTAAACGGCCGCGGTATTTTGACCGTGCTAAGGTAGCGCAATCACTTGTCTTTTAAATGAAGACCTGTATGAATGGTGGAACGAGGGCTTAACTGTCTCCCTTTTTAGGTCAGTGAAATTGATCTGCCCGTGCAGAAGCGGGCATAAACATACAAGACGAGAAGACCCTTTGGAGCTTAAGACATAAAGCCAACTGTGTCAAAAACCCAAATCAAAAAGAAGCTAAACAAAACAGCAAAACTGGCTGACGTCTTCGGTTGGGGCGACCGCGGGGTAAAACAAAACCCCCACGTGGAATGGGAAAACTCCTAATACCAAGAGAGACATCTCTAAGTCACAGAACATCTGACCAAATGATCCGGCCACATAGACCGATCAACGGACCAAGTTACCCTAGGGATAACAGCGCAATCCCCTCCAAGAGTTCATATCGACAAGGGGGTTTACGACCTCGATGTTGGATCAGGACATCCTAATGGTGCAGCCGCTATTAAGGGTTCGTTTGTTCAACGATTAAAGTCCTACGTGATCTGAGTTCAGACCGGAGCAATCCAGGTCAGTTTCTATCTGTATCAAGCCATTTTTCCTAGTACGAAAGGACCGGAAAAATAAGGTCCATGCCAAAAGCACACCTTACTCCAATTTGATGAAATCAACTCAACCAAACAAAAGAAAAGCACCAAACCCACCCAAGATAAGGGACTACTAAGGTGGCAGAGCCCGGTAATTGCAAAAGGCCTAAGCCCTTTCCACCAGAGGTTCAAATCCTCTCCTTAGTTATGTTAACCCTACTAATTACCCACCTACTAAACCCCCTGGCCTACATCGTCCCAGTTTTACTAGCAGTGGCCTTCCTGACACTAATTGAACGGAAAGTACTAGGATATATACAACTACGAAAAGGACCAAATGTAGTAGGACCATACGGACTCCTCCAACCAATCGCAGACGGTGTAAAACTTTTCATTAAAGAACCAGTACGCCCCTCAACTTCATCCCCATTCCTATTTTTAATTACACCAATGCTAGCACTTACATTAGCCCTTACACTATGAGCACCAATACCCATCCCATACCCTGTTACCGACCTGCACCTAGGCATTCTGTTTGTCTTAGCCCTATCAAGCCTGGCCGTCTACTCAATCCTAGCCTCAGGATGAGCATCCAATTCAAAATATGCCCTCATTGGTGCCCTACGAGCTGTAGCACAAACCATCTCATACGAAGTAAGCCTAGGCCTAATCCTGTTGTCAATCATCGTATTTACAGGAGGATTTACCCTACAAACATTTAATGTCGCCCAAGAAGCCACCTGACTTCTACTGCCAGCCTGACCACTAGCTGCAATATGATATATTTCCACCCTCGCTGAAACAAACCGAGCCCCCTTCGACCTAACAGAAGGAGAATCAGAACTAGTCTCAGGATTCAACGTAGAATATGCTGGAGGCCCCTTTGCACTTTTCTTCCTAGCAGAATATTCAAACATCTTACTAATAAACACTCTCTCTACAATTCTATTTCTAGGCGCCTCACACATTCCATCACTACCAGAACTCACCTCCATCAACCTAATAACTAAAGCCGCACTTTTATCCCTACTATTCTTATGAGTCCGAGCTTCCTACCCCCGATTCCGATACGACCAGCTAATGCACTTGGTATGAAAAAACTTTTTACCAATTACACTCGCACTAATCTTATGACATACCGCCCTACCAATTGCATTTGCAGGACTCCCCCCACAACTATAACAATTTAAGGAGCCGTGCCTGAATGCCCAAGGGCCACTTTGATAGAGTGAATTATGAGGGTTAAAGTCCCCCCAGCTCCTAGGAAAAAGGGATTCGAACCCATACCCAAGAGATCAAAACTCCAGGTGCTTCCTTTACACCATTTCCTAGTAAGGTCAGCTAATTAAGCTTTTGGGCCCATACCCCAAAAATGTTGGTTAAAATCCTTCCCTCACTAATGAACCCCTACGTACTCGCCATGTTCCTGTCAAGCCTAGGCCTAGGAACAACCATTACTTTTGCTAGCTCTCACTGACTACTAGCCTGAATAGGGCTCGAAATCAACACCCTAGCCATCCTTCCCCTCATAGCCCAGCACCACCACCCACGAGCAGTAGAAGCCACAACCAAATATTTCCTCACCCAAGCCACTGCAGCAGCAACAATCCTATTCGCCAGCACCATCAATGCATGAGCAACAGGAGAATGAAGCATTACCCACCTTACCTACGCCCCCGCAACCACCATCGCCACAATAGCATTAGCCCTAAAAGTGGGCCTCGCACCTCTACACTTCTGACTACCAGAAGTTTTACAAGGACTAGACCTCACAACTGGACTAATCATATCCACCTGACAAAAACTTGCACCCTTTGCACTACTTGTACAAATAACCCACTCCACCAACCCCACAACACTAATCTTTTTAGGGGTGGTATCCACACTTGTAGGGGGATGAGGGGGCCTTAACCAAACCCAGCTACGAAAAATCCTAGCTTACTCATCAATTGCCCACCTTGGCTGAATAATTATTATTCTACAATTTATACCCCAACTAACCATTCTAGCGCTAGGCACATATATTATTATAACTTCCGCAACCTTCTTAACATTTAAAATAACCACATCAACAAAAATCAATACCCTTGCAACTGCCTGGTCCAAAACCCCCACAGCCGCAGCAGCCACCGCCCTCGTACTACTCTCACTAGGCGGTCTCCCTCCACTAACCGGGTTTATACCAAAATGACTAATCTTACAAGAACTAACAAAACAAGAATTACCACTCATTGCCACCATAGCAGCTTTAAGCGCCCTGCTAAGCCTATACTTTTACTTACGCCTCTGCTACGCTATAACCCTCACAATTTCACCAAACACAAACAACTCTGTAGCCCCATGACGCCTTACAAGCACACAAATAACACTACCCCTAGCTATCTCAATAACCTTAACACTCATACTACTTCCCCTAACCCCAGCCACTATATCACTCATATACTAAGAGGCTTAGGATAAACATTTAGACCAAGAGCCTTCAAAGCTCTAAGCAGGAGTGAAAACCTCCTAGCCCCTGAATAAGACTTGCAGGACTTTATCCCACATCTTCTGAATGCAACCCAGACACTTTAATTAAGCTAAAGCCTTACTAGATGGGAGGGCCTCGATCCCACAAACTCTTAGTTAACAGCTAAGCGCTCAAGCCAGCGAGCATCCACCTACCCTTTCCCCGCCGTATCAGAGAAAGGCGGGGAAAGCCCCGGCAGGCAATTAGCCTACACCCTCAGATTTGCAATCTGATGTGCTTTACACCACGAGACTACTGGTAAGAAAAGGACTTAAACCTTTGTTTGTGGAGCTACAATCCACCGCCTGGACCCTCGGCCACCCTACCTGTGGCAATCACACGCTGATTCTTCTCTACTAACCACAAAGACATTGGCACCCTCTATCTAGTATTTGGTGCCTGAGCCGGGATAGTTGGTACGGCCCTGAGCCTACTAATTCGGGCAGAGCTAAGCCAACCCGGAGCCCTGATAGGCGATGATCAGATTTACAACGTTATTGTAACTGCACACGCATTTGTAATAATTTTCTTTATAGTAATGCCAGTTATAATTGGAGGCTTCGGAAACTGACTTGTGCCTCTAATGATTGGTGCCCCCGATATGGCTTTTCCCCGAATAAACAATATGAGCTTTTGACTCCTTCCCCCTTCTTTCCTACTGCTCTTGGCTTCTTCAGGGGTAGAAGCAGGAGCTGGGACAGGTTGGACCGTCTACCCACCACTCGCCGGCAACCTAGCCCACGCAGGGGCTTCTGTCGACCTAACCATTTTCTCCCTTCATCTTGCCGGGGTGTCCTCTATTCTAGGGGCCATTAACTTTATTACCACAATTATCAACATAAAACCACCAGCCATCTCTCAATACCAAACACCTTTGTTTGTTTGAGCCGTTTTAATTACAGCCGTCCTTCTGCTCCTATCCCTGCCAGTTCTAGCTGCCGGGATTACCATGCTCCTCACAGACCGAAATTTAAATACAACATTCTTCGATCCTGCAGGGGGAGGAGACCCCATCCTCTACCAACATTTATTTTGATTCTTCGGACACCCCGAAGTGTACATTCTAATTTTACCAGGATTTGGAATAATTTCACACATTGTAGCTTACTACTCAGGCAAAAAAGAACCATTCGGCTACATGGGAATAGTCTGAGCCATGATGGCCATCGGCCTCTTAGGCTTTATTGTTTGAGCCCATCACATGTTTACAGTAGGAATAGACGTAGACACTCGAGCATACTTTACCTCCGCAACTATAATTATCGCTATTCCAACCGGTGTAAAAGTATTTAGCTGACTAGCCACCCTCCATGGAGGCTCAATTAAGTGAGAAACCCCACTCCTATGAGCCCTGGGCTTTATTTTCCTATTTACAGTTGGAGGCCTTACAGGAATTGTTTTAGCTAATTCATCTTTAGACATCGTTTTACACGACACCTACTATGTAGTTGCCCACTTCCACTATGTTCTATCAATGGGTGCTGTATTTGCTATTATGGGTGCCTTCGTTCACTGATTCCCACTACTTTCTGGTTATACACTACACGACACCTGAACAAAAATCCATTTTGGAGTAATATTTGCAGGCGTCAATCTCACCTTCTTCCCCCAGCACTTCTTAGGCCTAGCTGGAATACCACGACGATACTCAGACTACCCAGATGCTTACACACTATGAAACACAATTTCATCTATCGGCTCTCTAGTGTCCCTAGTTGCAGTAATTATGTTCTTATTCATTTTATGAGAAGCATTCACCGCTAAACGAGAAGTATTATCTGTTGAATTCACCTCCACAAACGTAGAATGACTACATGGCTGCCCTCCTCCCTACCACACATTTGAAGAGCCAGCATTTGTACAAGTTCAACCATGACGAGAAAGGAAGGAATCGAACCCCCGTAGGCTAGTTTCAAGCCAGCCGCATAGCCTCTCTGCCACTTTCTTCATAAGATACTAGTAAAACCGAATATTACATTGCCTTGTCAAGGCAAAATTGCAGGTTAGAGCCCTGCGTATCTTAAGCCTCACAGCTTAATGGCACATCCCTCACAATTAGGATTCCAAGACGCGGCCTCACCTGTTATAGAAGAACTTCTCCACTTTCACGACCACGCACTTATGATTGTATTCTTAATCAGCACCTTAGTTCTATACATCATTGTTGCTATAGTCTCCACTAAATTAACAAATAAGTATATTCTAGACTCTCAAGAAATTGAAATTGTATGAACCGTTTTACCAGCAGTAATCCTTATTCTCATTGCTCTCCCATCCCTCCGAATCTTATATTTAATAGACGAAGTCAACGACCCCCACCTAACCGTTAAAGCCATAGGACATCAATGATACTGAAGCTATGAATACACGGACTACGAAGACCTAGGCTTTGACTCCTATATAATCCCCACCCAAGACCTGACCCCTGGACAATTTCGACTCCTCGAAACAGACCATCGTATAGTAATTCCAATAGAATCACCAATTCGAGTCCTAGTCTCAGCCGAAGACGTTATTCACTCTTGAGCTGTCCCAGCCCTAGGGGTAAAAATAGACGCCATCCCAGGCCGACTAAACCAAACAGCCTTTATCGCCGCACGCCCTGGAGTATTCTATGGACAGTGCTCTGAAATCTGTGGAGCCAATCACAGCTTTATGCCAATTGTAGTAGAAGCCGTCCCTCTAGAACACTTTGAAAACTGATCCTCTCTAATGCTTGAAGACGCCTCATTAGGATGCTAAACAGGGTATAGCGTTAGCCTTTTAAGCTAAAAATTGGTGACTCCCAACCACCCCTAGTGACATGCCCCAATTAAATCCCGCCCCATGATTTGCCATCCTAGTATTTTCTTGACTAATCTTCCTGACAATCGTCCCATCCAAAGTACTTAAACATACTTTTAATAATGAACCCACAACCCTCAGCGTAGAAAAACCTAAAACTGAACCCTGAAACTGACCATGACACTAAGCTTCTTTGACCAATTTATGAGCCCCACATATCTAGGCATTCCACTAATTGCCATCGCTCTGACACTTCCATGAATTCTATACCCATCCCCATCAAACCGATGACTTAATAATCGGCTTATTACCCTTCAAGGCTGATTTATTAATCGATTCACCCAACAACTGCTCCTTCCCCTTAACCCCGCCGGCCATAAATGAGCACTAATACTAGCATCTCTAATAATCTTCCTACTTTCACTAAACATACTGGGCCTCCTACCATACACCTTTACCCCCACAACACAACTTTCACTAAACATAGGACTAGCCGTTCCACTCTGACTTGCCACAGTCATTATTGGAATGCGAAATCAACCCACTGCATCCCTAGGACATCTTCTGCCAGAAGGAACGCCCGTACCATTAATTCCAGTACTAATTATTATCGAAACCATTAGCCTTTTCATCCGACCCCTAGCACTAGGTGTACGATTAACAGCCAACCTCACAGCCGGACATCTTCTTATTCAACTTATCGCCACCGCAGCCTTTGTCCTTCTACCTTTAATAACAACCGTAGCACTTCTAACCACCACAATTTTATTTCTACTAACACTACTTGAAGTCGCAGTAGCAATAATTCAAGCCTACGTATTTGTACTCCTCCTAAGCCTGTACCTACAAGAAAACGTCTAATGGCCCACCAAGCACACGCATATCACATGGTTGACCCAAGTCCCTGGCCTCTTACTGGCGCAGTAGCTGCTCTTTTAATAACATCAGGCCTTGCAATCTGATTTCATTTCCACTCAACTACACTAATAACTCTAGGACTAATTCTTCTACTGCTCACAATATATCAATGATGACGCGACATTGTACGAGAAGGAACCTTCCAAGGACACCACACACCTCCTGTTCAAAAAGGCCTGCGATACGGAATAATCCTATTTATTACCTCCGAAGTATTCTTCTTCCTTGGTTTCTTTTGAGCCTTCTATCACTCAAGCCTGGCCCCAACACCAGAACTCGGAGGGTGCTGACCCCCAACAGGAATTACCCCTCTCGACCCGTTCGAGGTCCCCCTTCTAAATACAGCTGTTCTTCTGGCATCCGGTGTAACTGTAACTTGAGCACACCACAGCTTAATAGAAGGAAAACGAAAAGAAGCCATCCAATCCTTAACACTCACTATCCTATTAGGATTCTACTTTACCGCCCTGCAAGCCATAGAATATTACGAAGCCCCATTTACAATCGCCGACGGTGTCTACGGCTCCACCTTTTTTGTAGCCACAGGCTTCCACGGCTTACATGTAATTATTGGATCAACCTTCCTGGCCATCTGCCTTCTACGACAAATTCAATACCACTTTACCTCAGAACACCACTTTGGATTTGAAGCAGCTGCCTGATATTGACATTTTGTAGACGTTGTATGACTCTTCTTGTACGTCTCCATCTACTGATGAGGTTCATAATCTTTCTAGTATTTAAAGTTAGTACAAGTGACTTCCAATCATTTAGTCTTGGTTAAAATCCAAGGAAAGATAATGAATTTAATTACAACAATCTTACTAATTACCACAGCCCTATCCGTCCTTCTAGCCTTAGTATCATTCTGACTTCCCCAGATAAACCCAGATGCAGAGAAACTCTCACCGTACGAATGCGGCTTCGACCCACTAGGCTCCGCACGCCTCCCCTTCTCCCTCCGATTCTTTTTAGTTGCCATCCTCTTTCTCCTCTTTGACTTAGAAATTGCCCTCTTGCTTCCACTCCCCTGAGGAAACCAATTATCCAACCCAACCCTAACATTCTTCTGAGCCGCAGCGATTCTTACCCTACTTACCCTCGGACTAATCTATGAATGAATACAAGGAGGACTTGAGTGAGCAGAATAGGGGGTTAGTCCAAAACAAGACCTCTGATTTCGGCTCAGAAAACCGTGGTTTAAGTCCACGACCCCCTTATGACACCAGTACATTTCAGCTTCACCTCAGCTTTCGTACTAGGACTTATAGGCCTAGCTTTTCATCGCACCCATTTACTGTCCGCCCTACTATGCCTAGAAGGAATAATATTATCACTATTCATTGCCCTAGCCCTATGAGCCCTACAACTAGAAACAACAGCCTTTTCTACAGCTCCCATGCTCTTATTGGCCTTCTCAGCTTGCGAGGCCAGCGCAGGGCTAGCACTACTAGTTGCCACAGCACGAACTCACGGCACAGACCGCCTACAAAACCTTAACCTCTTACAATGCTAAAAATTCTAATTCCAACTATCATGCTATTCCCAACAATCTGACTGTCTTCACCAAAATGGCTATGAACCACAACAACAGCCCAAAGCCTTATTATTGCCCTAACAAGCCTTACCTGATTAAAATTAAACTCAGAAACAGGCTGAATAACCTCCAACCTTTACATAGGAACAGACCCTCTCTCGACACCCCTTCTAGTGCTGACCTGCTGACTACTCCCCCTCATAATTCTGGCTAGCCAAAACCACATTAACCCAGAGCCCCTGAGTCGACAACGAATGTATATTACTCTATTAGCCTCCCTCCAAACCTTCCTAATCATAGCATTCGGCGCAACCGAAATCATTATATTTTACATTATATTTGAAGCAACACTGATCCCTACTCTAATCATTATTACTCGATGGGGCAACCAAACTGAACGCCTAAACGCAGGAACATACTTTTTATTTTATACCCTTGCAGGCTCTCTTCCATTACTAGTTGCCCTTCTCCTACTCCAACAAAGCACGGGCACACTGTCTATGCTCATCCTACAGTACTCGCAACCAATCGCCCTACACTCATGAGGAAATAAAATCTGATGAGCAGGATGCCTCATTGCCTTCCTAGTTAAAATACCACTCTATGGGGTCCACCTATGACTCCCAAAAGCCCACGTAGAGGCCCCAGTAGCCGGCTCAATAGTACTAGCAGCTATTCTACTAAAACTTGGGGGATACGGGATGATACGAATAATAGTAATTCTAGATCCACTTACCAAAGATATAGCTTATCCATTTATTATTCTAGCCCTATGAGGCATTATCATAACAGGATCCATCTGCCTACGACAAACAGACCTAAAATCACTCATTGCCTACTCATCTGTTAGCCACATAGGACTAGTTGCAGCAGGCATCCTAATCCAGACCCCATGAGGATTTACTGGAGCAATTATCCTCATAATTGCCCACGGACTAGTCTCATCCGCCCTATTCTGCTTAGCTAATACTGCTTACGAACGAACCCACAGCCGAACAATGATCCTAGCACGAGGCCTACAAATAATCTTCCCCCTAGCCGCCACATGATGATTTATTGCTAATCTAGCCAACCTTGCACTGCCCCCCTTACCAAACCTCATGGGAGAACTTTTAATCATCACAGCCATATTTAACTGATCCCCATGAACACTAGCTTTAACAGGTGCCGGCACACTAATTACAGCCGCCTACTCTCTACACTTATTCCTAACCTCTCAGCGCGGGCCCGCACCAGCCCACATTATAGGCCTACAGCCCTTCCACACCCGAGAACATTTACTAATAGCCCTACACCTAGTTCCCGTTATCCTACTAGTCACAAAACCAGAACTCATATGAGGATGGTGCTACTGTAGATATAGTTTAAGAAAAACACTAGATTGTGGTTCTAAAAATAAAGGTTAAAGTCCTTTTATCCACCGAGAGAGGTTTCGAGACAATAAGAACTGCTAATTCTTACACCCATGGTTAAATTCCACGGCTCACTCGCGCTTCTAAAGGATAACAGCTCATCCATTGGTCTTAGGAACCAAAAACTCTTGGTGCAAATCCAAGTAGCAGCTATGTACACTACATCTTTAATCTTGTCGTCCTCCCTTATCTTAATACTAAGCATCTTACTTTACCCCTTATTAATAACCTTAAACCCCCGCCCCCAAAACCCAGAATGAGCTGTTACCCACGTAAAAACCGCTGTAAGTACCGCATTCTTTATTAGCCTAATTCCCCTAATAATTTTCCTAGACCAGGGAACAGAAAGTATTGTAACCAACTGACACTGAATAAACATTACAAACTTCGACATCAACATCAGTTTTAAATTCGACCACTACTCACTAATCTTCACCCCAATTGCTCTATTCGTTACCTGGTCAATTCTAGAATTTGCATCATGATATATACACTCAGACCCCTACATAAACCGCTTTTTTAAATATCTACTACTCTTTCTCGTAGCCATAATTATTTTAGTTTCCGCTAATAACATATTCCAGCTGTTTATCGGCTGAGAAGGAGTAGGCATCATATCATTTTTACTAATTGGCTGATGGTATGGCCGTGCAGACGCAAACACTGCAGCCCTCCAAGCAGTCTTATATAACCGAGTAGGAGACATCGGCCTAATCTTGAGCATAGCATGAATTGCAATAAACATAAATTCATGAGAAATTCAACAAATCTTTATACTCTCCAAAGATTATGATATGACCCTCCCACTTTTAGGCCTAATCCTTGCTGCCACAGGAAAATCAGCCCAATTTGGACTACACCCCTGACTTCCATCAGCCATAGAAGGCCCCACCCCAGTGTCTGCCCTACTTCACTCAAGCACAATAGTTGTCGCAGGAATCTTCCTACTAATCCGACTACACCCCCTGATAGAAAATAACCCATTAGCCTTAACGACCTGCCTGTGCCTAGGTGCCCTAACCACCTTATTTACAGCCACTTGCGCCTTAACCCAAAATGACATCAAAAAAATCGTAGCCTTCTCAACATCAAGCCAACTAGGCCTCATAATAGTTACTATCGGGCTTAACCAACCACAACTAGCATTCCTTCATATCTGCACCCATGCCTTTTTTAAAGCTATACTATTCCTTTGCTCCGGTTCAATCATCCACAGCCTCAACGACGAACAAGACATCCGAAAAATAGGAGGACTGCACAAATTAATACCATTTACATCATCCTGCCTTACCATTGGAAGCCTAGCATTAACAGGAACCCCCTTCTTAGCAGGGTTCTTTTCAAAAGACGCCATCATTGAAGCCCTAAACACCTCTTATCTTAATGCCTGAGCCCTAGCCTTAACACTCATCGCTACCTCTTTTACCGCAGTATATAGCTTCCGAGTGGTGTTCTTTGTAACCATGGGGACCCCCCGATTCCTGCCCCTCTCCCCAATTAATGAAAACGACCCAGCTGTTATTAATCCAATTAAACGACTAGCCTGAGGAAGCATTATCGCAGGACTAATCATCACATCAAACTTCCTCCCATCCAAAACCCCAATTATAACAATACCCCCAATTCTGAAATTAGCAGCATTAACCGTTACAATTATAGGCCTACTAGCCGCCATAGAGCTAGCATCAATAACATCAAAACAATTCAAGCCCACGCCCGTCCTACCCCTACACAACTTCTCCAACATACTAGGATATTTTCCAGCAACTATCCACCGCTTAATACCAAAACTCAACCTAACCTTAGGACAATTAATCGCCACACAACTTGTAGACCAAACATGACTTGAAAACGCAGGACCAAAAGGTCTTTCATCAACACAAATCAAAATGGCCACAACCACAAGTAACATACAACGAGGAATAATTAAAACATACCTAACCATATTCCTATTAACAAGCACCCTAGCTGTCTTATTCATTATTATTTAAACTGCCCGAAGAGCCCCCCGGCTAAGTCCCCGGGTTAACTCCAACACCACAAAAAGTGTTAATAACAACACTCACCCTGACACAATTAATATTCATCCCCCCAAAGAATACAACAATGCTACTCCACTAGTATCCCCCCGCAATACAAAAAAATCCTTACTATCTACAACAAATCAAGACCCCTCATACCAACCTCCCTGAGCTCATCACCCCGCCACCCCAACCACCAATAAATAAGCCAATACATACCCAATTACAGATCGATCCCCTCAGCTCTCAGGAAAGGGCTCCGCAGCTAAAGCTGCTGAATAAGCAAACACCACAAGCATTCCCCCCAAATAAATTAAAAACAAAACTAAAGACAAAAAAGACCCCCCATGCCCAACTAAAATCCCACAACCAACTCCAGCCGCCACAACCAACCCCAAAGCGGCAAAATAAGGCGCTGGATTAGAGGCCACAGCCACTAAACCAACTACTAGCCCCAACAAGAACAAACAAAAAATATAATTCATAATTCCCACCCGGACTTTAACCGAGACCAATGACTTGAAAAACCACCGTTGTTATTCAACTATAAGAACCGCTAATGGCCAACCTACGAAAATCGCACCCCCTTCTAAAAATCGCTAATAGCGCACTAATTGACCTCCCCGCCCCATCTAACATCTCTGCATGATGAAACTTCGGCTCGCTCCTACTCCTATGCTTAATTATACAAATTCTAACCGGACTATTCCTAGCAATGCACTACACCTCCGACATCTCCACAGCCTTTTCATCAGTAGTCCACATCTGCCGAGACGTAAACCACGGCTGACTTATCCGAAATATACATGCCAACGGAGCATCATTTTTCTTCATCTGTATTTACCTTCACATCGGCCGAGGCCTTTACTATGGCTCTTACTTATATAAAGAAACATGAAACATTGGAGTAGTCCTTTTACTATTATTAATAATAACTGCTTTCGTAGGCTATGTCCTACCATGAGGACAAATATCATTCTGAGGCGCCACCGTAATTACAAACCTACTCTCAGCTGTCCCATACGTAGGAGACATACTAGTACAATGAATCTGAGGAGGCTTTTCCGTTGATAACGCAACCCTAACACGATTCTTTGCGTTCCACTTTCTACTGCCATTCGCAATCGTAGCAGCAACCGGATCACATGCCCTATTTCTTCACGAAACAGGCTCAAATAACCCAGTCGGACTAAACTCAGACGCAGACAAAATTTCATTCCACCCCTACTTCTCATACAAAGACATTCTAGGATTTGTTATTCTACTAATAGCGCTAGTATCACTAGCCCTATTTTCCCCAAACCTCTTAGGAGACCCAGAAAACTTTACCCCTGCTAACCCCTTAGTTACTCCCCCACACATTAAGCCAGAGTGGTACTTCCTATTTGCCTACGCCATCCTACGATCAATTCCAAACAAACTAGGAGGAGTCCTAGCCCTACTATTCTCAATCCTCATCCTTATATTAGTTCCAATATTGCACACCTCAAAACAAAAAGCCCTTACCTTCCGGCCCCTCTCGCAACTCCTATTTTGGGCACTAGTTGCAGACGTAGCAATTCTGACATGAATTGGAGGCATACCAGTAGAACACCCATTCATTATCATCGGCCAAATTGCCTCCGTACTATACTTCGCATTCTTCCTAATCCTCAACCCCTTAGCGGGCTGACTAGAAAATAAATCACTCAACTGATCCTGCCCTAGTAGCTTAGCTTATAAAGCATCGGTCTTGTAATCCGAAGATCGGAGGTTAAACCCCTCCCTAGCGCCCAAGAAAGAGAGATTCTAACTCCCACCACTAACTCCCAAAGCTAGTATTCTAAACTAAACTATTTCTTGCAGTATACACTATAACGGTCCACCCGTGGCATAGTACATAATGTGTATATTACATGATGGTATAGTACATAATATGTATAATATTACATAATGGTATAGTACATAATATGTATAATATTACATAATGGTATAGTACATAATATGTATAATATTACATAATGGTATAGTACATAATATGTATAATATTACATAATGGGTCCAAACACATGAATTTACAAGTGGCTAAAAAATATTAAGTACATTAAGACACCAACATTAAACCAAGAGACACATAAAGCATACATGGTCCTTCATACAGTTACTGGCTCGTAACCCGAGAAATTGAAGACCTAACAGAGAATCCTCCTCACATATATCCTTTGTAATAACTCAACTAAAATAGGACCTCCCCATAACATGTAGTAAGAGACCACCAACCAGTTTATATAAATGCCCACGGTCCTTGATGGGTCAGGGGCACTGATTGTGGGGGTAGCACAATATGAACTATTACTGGCATGTGGTTCCTATTTCAGGTACATTCGAGGTAAACCTTGCCCTTCCGTTTAACTATATCTGGCATTTGATTATTGAAGTGAGTATCGATATGATCATAACCCACCATGCCAAGGCGTTCACTTAAATGCATAGGGTTCTCTTTTTTAGGTCACTTTCACTTGACATTTGGTCACTTTCTGAAAGTAATAATCAATAAGGTAGTACATTTCCTTGGTACACACCATTGAATGAATTATCACAAAGACATCCATTGGACAATACATACATTTATCTCAAGAGCATACGGTACATTACTACTCCATTGATATCTAAGATATCCCCCCTGCCTACACTTTAAAGGAAAATTCTCGGTAAACCCCCCATACCCCCCACATCGAACAAGTCTATATAATCTGTCAAACCCCAAAATCCAGACAGACCCAGTCGATGCAGCATTCAACGAGTGGCATTGTGCGTTGATATATATAGTGATGCACATACGGCCATAGCACTAACTATAACAAGCATGTCCGGGCCTGACACACCAACAACAGTCTCCACGACACACGCCCAAACAGTGCCAATAACTTTATTATTCACCAATATGGACATGTCAGGAGTTAACTATTTTACGTCCATAATAACCACTATATATATAATTGTCCATTCACATTAAGTTAAACAATGTAATGACCTCA